AAAACCGATCCGTGACTTGCTTCTCTATAATAGAAAAGGACAGCCCGTAAAGGAATTTGTTCTCGAAGCCCACCTAGATGAAATGCAAAGAGACTTTGTCACCAGTGCTCCATTCCAAAAACTTTTGCAGGCACGGGATAACCACAAGCTTTCCCTATTCAAAACCGGCGACCGTTTTTTTAGAAGAAGATAGATCATTTAAAGAAGCTTCAAGAGGCAAAATTAGAAAAGTATAAAAATGGATGCTGTCTAATAATAGTTAGATTGATTCGCCCAAACAACCTGATGAAGGTCGGAGTGATGAAGCGCAGCCTACTTCAGAATCTATGACTGAGCTGCCTACTTCAGAATCTATGACTGATGAAGCTATGAGTGTGAATCCTGATTCAGTTATGAGTGAAGAAGCTTGGAGTGAAGAAGGTCTGATTTCAGATGCTATGAGTGCTTCAGAAGGTATGACAGAGATCCCAACTGATCAAGATATGAGTGAACAACCTCTTGACGATGCTCAGATTGAAGATGCTAAAACAGATTCACCTGCAATAACTGATTCATCAGCTTCATCAGCTAAGAGTTATTCATCCCAAACAGAAGAAAAGAGTGATTCATACCAAATACTGTGTCCGTCAGAGGAGAATAAAGATCAAGTAGGTTCTAAGAAGAAGAAAGATGATATGAAAGAGAAAGTCGTTCAGAATCCTAATATGAGTCAAGATAATATAGTGAAGAAGAAACAACTTACCAAGAAGGATCGGATTGAGTTGAATAAACTGAAGAGGAAAGCTGAAAAGGATGAGATTAAGATGAAAGGTAAGAAGAATAAGGGATAAGAGGAATTCGGATAAGATGCAGAATAGGGATCTTAAGACAGGCAAGCATTACACCAAGAATTGACAAGCTAAAAGATGGATACCTTTTGAACTCGCACTACATAGAGTCTCGGCACTACAGAGAGGGTAAGCACAGAGAGTAGAGCTATGCTATTGGATATAGCAGTGAAAGGTAAAGGTGGTGGTAGTTTAGTTTATACTTACCATGGGAAGGATGTCTCTCAATGCGATATTGTATATTAAGAAGTATGGGCCAACCGTCAACATAAAGCTAGATAAGCAAGGAAGGGTACATTGCAACAACTTAAGCTAGTCACGCTAATCAAGCCATAAGGAACAATCAGTTACTAGATAGGGGGCCTTGTAATGAAAGAAGAATCGGATGTGGAAGAGCAAGAACAAGCCTTCGGTCAACAATCAATAGAATAAGCGAAAGGTTCAAGCGGCTCTCTCATTTCTCCATCGAGGTATTGCGTATAATGATCAGTGAACGCTGCTTGTAGTTTACGGTTTACCGTCAAGTCTGGGGGATTTGTTCGTGATAGGGGTTAGTGACCGACAAAGAGGTTGCGAAACGCTAGTGGGTTCTCTGGCGTCGGCCGGGCTCCTTCCCCGTGTCCCCTGCGAGGTTTAGCGAAATCTAGAAATCTAGACTGAAGTTCATGATACTTAAACCGTTCAAAAACTAGGCCATTACAACTTAAGCTCGGGGAAGGAACGATCAGTTAGCTTCCACCCGAGGAGCGGTTACTAGTGGATAACCTGGCTCGAGCAGCACAAGAAGCCTCTGACGTTCCTCTTTCTGGGTTGTGGGAGCCGGCATATCGACTATTGCTTTGATCTTTGCTGGGTCTACTTCTATCCCCTGCTTGCTGACAATAAACCCCAGTAGTTTCCCTGAGGTAGCACCGAATACACACTTAGCTGGGTTGAGTCGAAGCCGGTACTTACGGAGTCTTTCGAAAAAGCTTTATCAGATTGACGATGTGGCTTTCTGCGTCGAGAGACTTGGCGATCATATCGTCTACGTAGACTTCTATCTCCCGGTGCATCATATCATGGAACAGTGTGGTCATGGCCCGTTGGCTAAGAACCCCTCTTTCACGTGAAGTGAAGCAATCAATTTCGCTTCGCGGGTAGGAAGATTTACATGCAATGGAAAATTCAATAAGTTAGCAAGAAAGCAAACAAAGATTTCAAGCGCGAAGAGAGCAGAGCAGCAAGCAAAGCTATAGCGCGCTCCGAAACAAACAAACTAGCCCCTAGCCGGTTAGGTGAGACCTAATGCTTTAGCAATTGCGCGCGCGAAAGAAGAATTGACCTGAGGAGAGAAATATTCTTTCACAGCACAGAAGAAAGAACCGGTATGAACAAACCCTAGAGCTGGCATTGAATGGTACACCCCCTTATCCACCACTTCCTCACCATTAGTCCGCCTACGATCAGAAAGGAGGAAGGCTCAAGCTAGAAAGAAGAAGTTCGAACCGGCCTTTCCTTTGATAGTCGACAAGCTTGACTTATAGCTAATTCCAAAGAATTGGGCCTGGAATCCAATGCAACCTTCGACCGACCTCTCCTGGTGACCCGACAAGGTAAGCAAGTGAACCTCTAGTGGCGGCATCTAAGCTATCAAATTCCTCTATTCAACTCCCTTCTGAGCCCACATCTCC